TAATGATAAGTTAATTAGATTATAATTAAAAAGGGAATTCTACAGTTGGTTACTTTTTTTTATTACAAATAGCAACAATATCTTTCTTTATTCTCCCCTCAAATAGAATACTAAGCCGGGGGTTTTATGAAAAAACCTAAAGCCCCTTATCGGATTTGAACCGATGACTTACGCCTTACCATGGCATTACTCTACCGCTGAGTTAAAAGGGCCCACTTGGTTTAACTCCCGAGTAAGTCACTCTAGGGATAAGATAGATCTATGTATATATATTATATATTAAGTACATTCAATAAAGTCATAAAGGCCGGCGGGCCGGTGGCCCGTTCCAGAAAAGAAATGATCAATTTCATTTTATTTATTCCGCGAGTATAGGGCAAGAATGGTTTGTTGGATTTGATAAATATCAATGCAACGAATTGTTTCAAGACCGATCCTAAATTACTTTTCTTTTATTTGACCCCTATATTAACATGATTGATACATGTACCCACCAATTCGACATAGATCCAAATTTATCTTTATGAACCATTCATTCTAATCGCTATTATTATTCTATAAATTAAATGACGAATCAAAAAATTCTATGGAATCATGAAAGGCAGAAGGATCGGCGGATCTAGTCATTATATTGACAATTGCAAAAACTGTTCATACTATAAACCATAGTATGATGACGGTCGAGCAGGCGTGCCCCCATCGTCTAGCGGTTTAGGACATCTCTCTTTCAAGGAGGCAGCGGGGATTCGACTTCCCCTGGGGGTAGGGATACTACGAAAGGAATTTGATTTGATTATGGATTATCAATAAGTCTAGAATTTACTCTTCTTGGGTCGATGCCCGAGCGGTTAATGGGGACGGACTGTAAATTCGTTGGCAATATGTCTACGCTGGTTCAAATCCAGCTCGGCCCAAAAAATTTGCAGACTCGCCATGAAATGATATACCCATTCGTTTTCCATAAATGCCCGGAAATAAAGAAAACTGTCGGCTATATCCCTCAACTTTTATTTATTTGCTTGTTTCCCGATATAGATTATCAATCGATTTGACAATAGCAAAAGGATTGCTAGTGATTCCGATTCCTGATTCATGTCACCCTCACGAAAGTGCGTATTCGTGTGGATATCAATATATCACTCGCATCTATATTACAACACGACGATTCGAAATAGAACTAAAATAAATGGTTTGAATTAAATCATAAGAATAATATATGCTATACAACTTCTGTCCCTGGGGATTGTAGTTCAATTGGTCAGAGCACCGCCCTGTCAAGGCGGAAGTTGCGGGTTCGAGCCCCGTCAGTCCCGGCAGACCCGATAAATATTTAATTCATTTCCCTTTTTCTGTGAAAAAAGGGGACAGGGAGCAGAATTTCGTAGAACTTTATTTCTTTTTTTTTTTTTTCGCATTTCTCAGCAAAGAAATCCTTAAATTCCCATTACATCTACCAATCCCAATTGATGGGAGAGAGACATATGCGGATTAGTACAATTCTTAATTTATATATTAAGAATTGTACGAGGTGCCGTACTGGGTCGGACTTTTCAATTGTTTTCGATCCGTATAATGGAACTCTTTTCTTAAATACATTAATTTACCGTTGTTACTCTGATAGAATACTTTTCGGATTAAATGAAGTTTTTTATTTTTGATTCCGATTGTGTGCAATCTCAATTATTAATTGGAAACAAATTATCTTATTCAAATTGTACACTCCACCTTTGATATATGTGTTCCAAAGAAAGAGGATATTCATTTAATAAAAGAAAGATTAAACAAGGATCCTGACCCTCTTAGCAAAAGAAAAGATCTTTTTTAGGCCCCCCTCGGGAAGGCAAATAAATAGTGAATTGAATTTGATGGAATATTAGATTTTGGATACTTATACCGGGACTTCCATCTTTATCACACTTCTTTGTCTTCTAAGAAAATTAGATCATTAAAAGAACGGAGTTTAAAACTCAATTAACTTCTTTCCGTTTAACTTCTATTGTTTGGTTGGGTTTCTAACTACTAGAATAGAAGTGGAGAGGCGGTCAGATGATTGTATAAGGGAGGGGGCGGGGTTATGCTTATAGAAAATAAAGCATGGAAAAGAATGATAAATATAAAGAATTCCTGGTTGGATCGGGAATCCATTTTTGGATTCGGTATGGATAAAGGATCTTTCTATGTTATACTATTCAATTCTTGATAATGACTCCATTTGATAGCTTAGATATAGATATTGTTATTCATAATATTGAATATTGATTCGATTCAATATTATCGCGATGTAATTCAAATTTATCCCATTAAATTTAAAGGGCGAAAATTTTATCATTATCATCTCTATGGGATTAAATCCCGAGTTATTGCAAAGTAAAAAAAAAAAAAAGAAACAATGAGATTATGGAAGTAAATATTCTCGCATTTATTGCTACTGCATTATTTATTCTAATTCCGACTGCTTTTTTACTTATTATTTACGTAAAAACAATCAGCCAAAATGATTAATTTGAATGAAATTTGACTTCTTAGTTCTTATCAATGATTGAAGAAATAAAAAGCAATTCTAATTTCGCGTCTTAAATGAAATGATCGGGCTAGAATCAGCAGTATTCTATGAGATCCAACAGTATAGTATGTGGTAGAAAGAAATATATGAATCTTTCTACCATATACTAGATACTGTTTATTATGGTTATTATAGTGTATAAAGTTGTACTTTTATGGAGGCTTAATATAGATCAATCTAAAATATATTATATCTTCATCTATTTGATATTTGATTTGTAGGAATTCCATTCCATCCAATCGGAAAAAAATGGAAAAATAAATCTTACTCTTACGATTTCTATTCGAATTCCGAGATTTCAGATTTTTTTATTTCGAATATGAATCCGGGAATTAGTCGAATTTTTTTGCATTCCGAAGAAGTAATTGATTGAGCCGTTGACAGATGCTTCAAGGAGCTCTATGGGATGAGTATGGTAACTTTTGAAAAGGAGTAGTAAACGAAATCTTTATCTTTTAACTTTAACCATGATAGGAAATATGAAACAAGTCGATAAAACATAAATCAAATAAATTTCTAAAATAATAAAACAAGTGGTAAGTACACAATATGTGGCTCGCCCAAAGCAAGATCTTATTTTGCGTAGTATTTTATTGAGCAATCGCTATGTCTATGTTGTTTCTTATAAAACATATCTACTTAACTACTTTCTATTTGAACAGTAAAGAGGAAAACAAATAAAACAATTGATACAATACAGTTTGATTCCTCAACTCAATTAGTAGTACCCTTAGAGTCCACTTCTTCCCCATACTACGAGGGAAAGGGAAAATGTAAAGACTACCATTAACGCAGCCCAAGCGAGACTTACTATATCCATGTAAATTATGTCCCCTATCTCTATGAATATGAAGGAATATTCTTGTTCACTAATAATAGGGGAATCAACGGTGCAGAGTCAAAAAAAGGAGGGTTCTGAGCCAACCCAACACTATTGATGAACCAATCCAATAAATCCACTTAGAACGGGTTCTTATATGATTTGATTTCAAGTAGAATCGGTAAACATTAAGCACAAGCAAAAGAAAATAGGCAGTAACACCCTTGGAAAATATCAAGGAAATGTTATTAATGGAACGTATAGAATAATAAAACCTACTGTTTCTTTTATTGCCTTTCGTCTTCATAAATAAAAAATCAAAATAAGATCATTCTCCACCTCTATTTCTTATTGGAAATAATTTTGATTAAATGCCCGATCACTCAGAAACTCTTTCGAGTTTGGATACAAAGTATCTTTTGCCCTTTCCACCACGACTCCAGATATTCCATTAGCAGGGGTAGGGCTATCAAGACTTCTCGCTTCCCTTCCACTCCACTACTAGTACTAGAGTCTTTCTTTATTCAAGGGGGTTTACAATCTTATTAGAAAACAAACCTACAGATGCTTAGAATCATGTAGTCCCCCCCCGCTTCTGCCGGTGCTGGGGAAGAATTCATCGAGTTATATCAGCGGAACAGAGTAAGGAATTTGGTTTGGATTCTTTTGTTCATCAGGCGGCACCCGGATTTGAACTGGGGAAAAAGGATTTGCAGTCCCCCGCCTTACCACTCGGCCATGCCGCCAACACGATACAATACTTAAAAAAACCTCCCCTTTTGTTTTCTATTGAAAAATTCAATGTGGATTTTCAGTTACAAAAGCCAAAATTCCGCACAAATTGGAACCATTAACTATTGGCTGTGAATTCATAAAAAATTCTTAGATTTGAATTTCAAATTGTGTTTTCTTAATAACATAAGAAAATCCAAATTGCTGTATAACTAATCAGTATTGAGATTCTTTTCATTTTCAATAAAAAGCCCTTCCTTCTTAATTTCAATTATAACAGCAATTGTGGGTATATGTAAACCCCAGAACAGAAATTGTTATGTCGATATCTAACCAGGTATCTTATTTATTGATATGATACCGATAGTCAATTAGCGTGCTTCCATTTTTCATTGAATATAAAATAGAAATTTTGATAAAGCACGACCCCAAAATATAAGGGATTCTCTATGTTTAATAAATACAACTCTTCCTACGTACTTCATTACATATATATTTTACGAATTTTACTAAAAAAAAGTAAAAATATCTCCCTTTTCTGCGAATCATTCATTTTTTGAACAATGGAATTCGCGAAAAAAAAATCAATATTTTTGATTATTTTGTCTTTTCTTTATCTCAGCGAACCGATCAAATCTTGAATCCATTTTTTTCTGATATCCAGTCGGGTTGGAATATGTAATATCATAATAATGGTAAAAATGGAATCGTCTTTCTTTTGATATTCTATAACAAAGCTCCATAATATAAAATATAAGTATATTATCGATTTCAATTCCTTTTCATTTGTATCTGTTGTCCAATTTGAACAGAAAATTTTCTTTATTCCTCCGCGCATACATATTTCATACATTACATATATATGGAGTTGGGTAAAATTTCATG